CTTGAAAGTTATTTGGCGTTTTTATACGATATCCGCGATTCCTCTCGATTTGTAATTCAATACACAAATTAATTGGTTCTGTTAGGTTAGCTATATACTGTGTATTATCACCAATTTCCACAGAAGGTGGTAAGATAATGTCTTGAGCAGTTACATATCCAGGACCCTTGACACAAATAGACGCGTTACGAGTTCCATACAGATTACTTTTCAAGACAATTTCTTTCAAATTCATTAAAATTTCATGTACGGATTCTTGAATACCTACTATGGTAGAATATTCATGTGGTATTTTCTCAGATTTTGCGCGTGTGATACATGTACCTTCTATTTCTCCGAGCAAAGCTCTTCGCATTGCAATGCCTATTGTATCGGCTTGACCTTTCATAAGTGGGGCCAGAATAAAGCGTCCATAATAAAGACGCTTACTGTCTGCTCTTGATTCAACACACTTCCACTGTAGTGTCCGAGTAGATACTGTTACTTTCTCTCGAACCATAGTATATTATTTGATCAAATCATTGAATTATTTATTTCTCTTGAAATCTCTTCAATGTTTATTTTTACACACGTCTTTTTTTAGGAGGCCTACAGCCATTATGTGGCATAGGAGTTACATCCCGTATGAAACTTAATAGTATACCACTTCTACGAATAGCTCTTAATGCCGCATCTCTTCCGAGACCCGGGCCTTTTATCATAACTTCTGCTCGTTGCATACCTTGATCCACTACTGTCCGAATAGCATTTCCTGCTGCGGTTTGAGCGGCAAATGGTGTACCCCTTCTTGTACCCTTGAATCCACAAGCCCCGGCAGAGGACCAAGAAATTACTCGACCCCGTACATCTGTAACAGTCACAATGGTATTGTTGAAACTTGCTTGAACATGAATAACTCCCTTGGGGATTCTACGTGTATTCTTACGTGAACCAATACGTCTATTTCTACGCGAACCAATTTTTGGTATAGGTTTTGCCATATTTTATCATCTCATAAATATAAGTCAGAGATATATGGATATATCCATTTCATGTCAAAACAGATCCTTATTCTTTTTTTTTTTTTTTTTTTTTTTACTTAATTTTATTTATTTATTTGTACATCTGTACATCGGGTCCTTTAGATTTCGAGAGTCTTTTTGTTTTAGAAAGATTATCCTTGTCTTTGTTTATGTCTCGGGTTAGAACAAATTACTATAATTCGTCCCCGCCTACGGATCAATCGACATTTTTCACAAATTTTACGAACGGAGGCTCTTATTTTCATATTTGTCATTCCTTTTTTTAATTCCGAATCTACTTATTGGAAGAAAATAAGTTTCTTGAAATTTTTAATTTCGAATTGTATCCTCACGAAAGAATGTTGAAATTGAAAAAACCGCCTAATCATTCAAGTCTTTGCTTTGAAGTCTCTAAATTATACGCCCTTTGGTTGAATCATAAGGACTTACCTCAATTTTTAGTCTATTTCCTGGTAGTATACGTATAAAACTACATGAAATCCTTTACGAAACAAAAACCAGAATAATTTTTTTGTTATCTAAACGAATCCGGAAGATACATACCATCGGTAAGTTGTTCAGTAATTAAACCCTCATGAATCCATTTTTGTTGTTTCATTCCAGGTAAAACCGCTTTGAAGTATCAACTAATGTAAGAGGGATAATATTATAAACTTGTCCTTTCTCTTTTTTCACAAATATGACCGTGTCGGCTATTAGAAAGATTACCATATATAACACAAAACTTCTCCGCCGATTCCTTCTAGTCGAGCCTTTCGGTCTGTCATTATACCTCGAGAAGTAGAAAGAATTACAACCCCCATTCCGCCTAAAATTCTAGGAATTCGTTGATAGTTAGAATATATTCGTAGACCGGGTCGACTGATCCGTTTTAAATTTAAAACAGTTCTATATGGTCCTTTCCTATTTCTTCTATGTCGTAGGGTTAAAACCAAAAAATATTTATTGCTTTCTTGATGTTTTCTCACGTTTTCAATAAAACCTTCTTGTAAAAGGATTTTAACAATATTTTCAGTGATGTTAGTAGATGGTATTCGAACTGTTCTTTTTTTATTCATGTCAGCATTTCGTATAGAGGTTATTATGTCAGCAATAGTGTCTTTACTCATGATAAACTAAGATTTTTGTTTCCCCCGAATTTTGATATAATCAACATGCTCTTTTTCTTTTTTTCTGAATTTTTGAATATTTATGAATTCTTTTTTTTTTTTTTTATTTATGAATTATTAAAGATATATACGTGATAGATAAACAATTTACTAATTAATTAAATAAATTTAATCAATTTCATTCAAATACTATATTAAGGTCTTCCCCTATAATACTTCAGGTGCTAATGAAACTATTTTAGTGAAATTTAACTGTCTTAATTCCCGGGCGATCGCGCCGAAAATTCGGGTTCCTTTTGGATTTCCTTCTTGATCAATAACAACCGCAGCGTTGTCATCATATCGTATTATCATACCGTTGTCGCGTTTGAGTTCTTTACAAGTACGTACAATGACAGCTCGGACCACTTCTGATCTTTCTAGAGGTGTATTTGGTACTGCTTCCTTGATTACAGCAACAATAATGTCACCAATATGAGCATATCGTCGATTACTAGCTCCTATGATTCGAATACACATCAATTCTCGGGCCCCGCTGTTATCCGCTACATTCAAATGGGTTTGAGGTTGAATCATATCATTTTTTTATCGGTTTTTTCTTTTTCAATGCAAAGGTATAAATAAAAAAAAGAAATATTATTTGTTCAAAACAAAAAAAGAAATCTGCAATTGTTTTTTTTTTCATCCCAAAAACCCCTTTCGTTTGTTTCTACATTCCTATCCAGAAAGAATGAATTGAGTTCGTATAGGCATTTTAGATGCCGCTATTGAAATAGCCCTTCTAGCTATATTTTCTGCTACTCCGCTCATTTCATAAAGTATTCTACCGGGTTTAACGACAGCTACCCAATATTCGGGAGATCCTTTCCCCGAACCCATACGCGTTTCTGTAGGTCTTACTGTAACAGGTTTGTCTGGAAATATGCGTACCCATATTTTTCCACCGCGGCGTGCATTTCGTGTCATTGCTCGCCGCCCTGCTTCTATTTGTCTAGATGTGATCCAAGCGGGTTCAAGCGCTTGAAGAGCATATCTACCGAAGCAAATACGATTACCTCGATAAGATATTCCTTTCATTCTTCCTCTGTGTTGTTTACGGAATCTGGTTCTTTTGGGGTTATAGTTGATGGTTGTTTAGCAATTCCATCCATCTCTACTACAGAACCGGACACGAGAGTTTCTTCTCATCCAGCTCCTCGCGAATTAAACAATTTAAAATAATTAAACAAAAAAAAATACACGGTTAATAATATATGGAATCGTGGGATTCTTTGAAATTTGATCTAATCGATTATAAATTAGAAATTTTTTGTGTTTTAATATATAATTTAACACGTATTCTATTTATAGATAATGTCGTTTTGGTAGAACGCTATAATGAATCTTTATTTTGTTTTTCCTTTTATTTCGAATCGATTTTATTTCAAATCGACTAAAATTTAGAAATAAAAAAAAATTCGCGGGCGAATATTTACTCTTTCAACATTCAGTTGTAAGATTAGTCTATGACATGACCTCTCAGAATAAATGAATAGGTTTCTGGTTCGTTCCGCCATCCTACTCAATGAATCATTAGGATTCGTTTTCAATAGAATCTTATGCATTCACAGGTTCTGTCGTTCCCACCACTTCTCGATTAATGATTAGGTCTGAATTTTACAACGGAGCCTCCAATTAAATTTATTCTTGAGTCAACCTTCTCAGTCTTTATTGGCTCGGGGCTCTTGATTTTTTGTTCTATGCACGGATTTGTCTAATTATGGATCAATCAGTATTGATGCTTTATTACATTCCCTTTATATGAGATGACTCATAGACCTTACATATTGGAATTCTATATCATTAATATTCTTTTTCTATCTTTCTCTCACCCTTCCATTTATCTGTATACTTTATATTGCTTTACAACCCATAATCAGATTTTTTTTTGTTTGTTTATGTAAAAAAGATTTCAGTTGCTACAATGATATGACTTATATATCATATCTTGACTGGTTCTTTCTATCCAGATAACACGAAGTGATGAGTTGGTTATTAGTTCTATAGTTATCAGTTTGTACTATGGGCTGTCCATTTTTTTGAATCCCAACCCTAAAAAAACCAACGAGTCACACACTAAGCATAGCAATTATATCAAATGATTAATCGAATTTTTATTCAACCTTATAGAATTGTTCTTTTTTTTTTTTATTATTTATCAGAAAAAGAATGAAAGAGTTTGCCATTTTTTGTTTTATCACCAGATATAACTAAATAGAAGTCAAGTAAGTTCTTATTATTCCTCGTCTACAAATATCCAAATTTTGATGCCTAATACCCCATAGATAGTTCGAACTGCATAGGAACAATAATCAATTTTAGCTCGAATGGTTTGTAGAGGAACTCTACCTTCTCGGATCCATTCAACACGTGCAATTTCTTTTCCGTCGATACGCCCTGCAATTTGTACTTGAATCCCTTTTGTACCTGCCTGTTCAGTTAATTCAATAGCTTTTTTCATTGCTTTGCGAAATGAAACTCTATTCTTTAATTGTCCGGCTATAAATTCTGCAAGAATATTGGGGTGCCCATAAGGATTTGCAATTCTTGTAATAGCAATGTTGAGTTTTCGGTTTACACAAGTGAGTTCTTTTTGTACATACGTCTGTAATTCTTCGATTCTTCGAGTCCTGTCTTCTATTAATAACTTGGGGAATCCCATATAGATTATGACCTGAATCAAATCGATTCTTTTTTGAATCTCTATACGTGCAATTCCCTCTACATTAGAGGATATTTTCATATTATTTTGCACATAATTTTTGATACAATCTCGTATTTTTTGATCTTCTTGTAGATCCTTTGAATAATTTTTTGGTTGTGCAAACCA